TTCTATCCTTATGAGATAATAATAAATAAAACGAAAATGGAATTCAAAAAAAAATGGAAAAACGAGAAAAATAGAATATTAATATATAGGGTAGGGGTCGAACTAGGTGTATGGAATCTAATCGCTATAAGACAACTCCTTGTGGATGCTTCGAAGAATGATTCACGAATCCGATTGAATCTAAGACACGAAAAATTTAATTGGTTTACTGTATGGAAGAAACACATGTATATGTGATATTAGATATTAACTAGTTCTATAGGAACTCAAGATCTATCTAAATTTGCCCCGCTGCTGTAAACTTAGATAAAGTCGTGTGTATTCACAAAAAACGACGTGGATAGAGACTAAAAAAGAAATATCGAAGTAGTTCATTTTTCAATTCAATTAATTTATCTATTTAATTATATATTTCATTATATTATATAGTATTTCAATTATTCAATTCGGAATTTGAATTACTTAATTACTTCGACTGGATAAATTTTAGCGATGGAACAGTTAAGTCCTAATTGCTTGGTTGATTGTATCATTAACTATTTCTTTTCTTTATTTTGTGTGCGAGGAACTTATCATGAATCCACTGATTTCTGCCGCTTCCGTTATTGCTGCCGGGTTGGCTGTCGGGCTTGCTTCTATTGGACCTGGGGTTGGTCAAGGTACTGCTGCAGGTCAAGCTGTAGAAGGGATCGCGAGACAACCTGAGGCAGAGGGAAAAATACGGGGTACTTTATTGCTTAGTCTTGCTTTTATGGAAGCTTTAACAATTTATGGACTGGTTGTAGCATTAGCGCTTTTATTTGCAAATCCTTTTGTTTAATTCGAAAAAGAAACATTTTTTTATTTTTTTTTCGTGGACTTGCTTTGGTGCTCTTGCTTTTTCAAATTATATTAATATTTCACTCCCCCAATTATTTATTCGTTCGGACAAGACCCCATGGGAAGGACTAATTTGAGGTGAGGGCGAGGAATTATCATATCGACTCGCCTTCTTCCTTCCCTTTGTTAGTCTAATTGTTAGTCCAACGAGCCCCCCCTTATAAAGTTTTTCTTTTTACAAAGTGTTGCAAAAAACTAGGTAGTTTGCAATTAACATAAGATTTGGTACCTAATTCTAATAAGTATCATTCTTATGGGAAATCTTCTAATTGAAAATATTAATTCTTAATAATTATTAATTATTAATAAGGAATAATAGAAAAAAAAAAATATATAATTTATTCATTTTTCGATATCGAATTGAAATATCGAAAAAAAAAGAAATAAAATATAAAAATCTAGAATAAATACAATATACAATAATAGATGTAATATATATATAGATAGATATTAGATAGATATATATATATATATCGAAAGAGAAATAGAAAGATAATTAGTCTATCTATAAGAGGAGATAAAATCATATGAAAAATATAACCGATTCTTTCCTTTCTTTGGGTTACTGGCCATACGCTGAGAGTTTCGGGTTTAATACCGATATTTTAGCAACAAATCCAATAAATCTAAGTGTAGTGCTTGGTGTATTGATTTTTTTTGGAAAGGGAGTGTGTGCGAGTTGTTTATTTCACGAATAGGTTGGATCCAACCAACTGTACTTTTTTTTTCGTTAGAACTATCACAAAAGGTGCACGATCCTGCGAATTACTTCTGAATAAATTAAGAAATCATATTTAAGAACCATAGCATTTCGTGATTCATTGGTAAATCCACTTTGATTCTCTATCCACCAATAATCTGGGACCATTAATATGGTTAAAACTAAGCAGTTTGAAGTCGAGACGCAGCGCAGTACTCTTTCTACTATTAACAGAAATGGTTAAAAAAAAAAAATAGTTGGAATTTCTTTTTTTTTTTTTCGATATAGAACACTCATGTCGATAGAATGATTTGAACCCTTTCCTTTAACGGTATTGTAAAAAATTGGAAAAATATTATATAATTTTTTTTATACAATGCGGAATCGACGACCTACGTATATGCATGGATATGTATAAAGTAATCCAAATTCTTTGGATTAAAAAACAACCTTGCTGACAATTATTTGTTTGTTCAGAAGAGTCCTCCAAATATTCTGGTCTTGTATTAGTGATAAGTTTCGATATTTGTTTTTGGAATATGCATAGAGAGGATAGGCTTTATTACTAAAAAAAGATATGGGAATTTCCCATAAGGAATTGAGCGTGAGAGCCAAATGAATTGAAAGATTCATGTTTGGTTCGGGAAGAGATCATGGAAGTTTTGAAATGAATGGAAAGATAATCTACTTTCATTAAGTGATTTATTAGATAATCGAAAACAGAGAATCTTGAAGACTATTCGAAATTCAGAAGAACTACGGGAAGGGGCCATTGAACAGTTGGAAAAAGCCCGGGCACGCTTACAGAAAGTAGAAATGGAAGCGGATCGGTTTCGAGTGAATGGCTACTCTGAGATAGAACGAGAAAAATTGAATTTGATTAATTCAATTTCTATGACTTTGGAACAATTAGAAAATTAC